AAGTAATATTTCCATTTATTCATCAGAAGAAACGTCCCTTTTAAAGCAAGAATTGATTTTCCTTGATACCTAACATAATGCATGAAAGGATCTTTGAACAACCATAAATTTGCTTGAAAAGCCCTGGGAAAGTGCTCTCTTTTTCCATAGAAATAAATTCGTTCAATAAGGGCTCCAGAAGATGTTGATCGTAAGTGAGAAGATTGGTTACGGAGAAAGAGGAAGCCGGATTCATATTCACATACATGAAAAGTATATAGGAAGAAGAATAATCTCTGATTTCTTTTTGATTTTGAAAAAGAAGAACTGGCTTTCTTTGAATTTGAAGTAATAAGACTATCCCAATTATGACACTGATGGAGAAAGAATCTTAATAAATGCAAAGAGGAAGCATCTTTTATCCAATAGCGAAGAGCCTGAACTAATATTTCCAGATGGGCTGGGTAAGGTATTAGTATATCTAATACATAATTTAAATGTGAAAAGTTGTCCTCTAAAAAAGAAAATATTGAATGAATTGATCGTAAATTTTCGGATTGAACTACCCCTTTCCTTTCTAGGGAAGATATTAATCGCAGAGACAATGGAATTTCCATAATGATTGAAGAAACCTCTGACATTATTTGCGAATAAAAATGATTGGTCTGCCCCAAAAAAGGAGTCTGTTTAGAGTCATTAACAGAAAGAATCAAATGATTCTGTTCATACATTCGAATGATTAAACGTTTCACAATAAGTAAGCTGGATTTATTGTCATAACCTGCATTTTCCAACAAAATTGATCTATTTAAACCATGATCATGAGCAAGTACATAAATATACTCCTGAAAGATAAGTGGATATAAGAAGTAGTGTTGTTGAGATCTATCTAGCCCTAAATAGCTTTGGAATTTATCCATTTGAAATTCTATTTAAATGAAAGGTAGAGGATTTTGGGGGTTATAAATGATACATAGTGCGATACAGTCAAAACAAGGTATTATAGTACAAACCGAATAGATACCTCGGATCCAGATAAACTTATCAACAGATTCTCTATCATCTCTTTTTCCATTTAATTTTAAGTTTTTATGTTTGTTTTCCTTATAGGATGACAAGATGATTAGAAATCCTTTACTTTTTTCAACCCAATCGCTCTTTTGATTTTGGAAATTGATTTATCAATATACTGTTTCTTATACACATACATCTCCATTATTCCATTATAGAATGGAGAGTGGTAATATTTAGGATTCATTAAAAAATCAATAATATTTTTTCCTGGGAGAAAGCCTTCCCGTATTGGGCACTAATATTTTTTTAACGTCTAATTAGATCGGGTAATCATTCAAATTCAGAATGAAAGCTCGTTGCTTTTTCTTTCCCTATAATAAAAATGAATTTAATTGAAGCCGTGGGGCCCTATCCATTTATTAATTCGACCCAACTTAAAATTGACTTCGGTTTGCTCCCTTTCAATAATTTAAAGAAGGCTTTGTACCGAGCCGGAAAGAATAAAATATTCTCAGAACTCTTAATTGATACGACATGCTATTTTTTCCATTCATTCCCTTTCAGGATCAGTCGCGGTCTTCCAAACTTTACCGATAGTATGGACGAATCCCTCGCTTCATCTAAATGTGTAAAAGATCCTAGCCGCACTTAAAAGCCGAGTACTCTACCATTGAGTTAGCAACCCAAATATAAAAGGGTATGTAGATACAATCAGAATAAAACAAAATTATTAAATTAAAGCATTACTCTACGAAATAAAAAATCTAAAAAAAATTTCTACTCTATTAAATTTTTCTACTCTATTTGGAACATAAAAATGACTAAATCAGAATCAGATGAAAAAATAAAAAATTGCCCGACCAAAAAAATAAATAAATGTAAAAATGGTAGAACATCCCCTATTTCTATGTTATCCACTTTTTCAATCAAGAATCCGGGTATCAAAGCTAATCCAACGAACCCATCATTTGAATCAACAAGTAAAAATAAAAAAGAAAACCTATGGGACGGAAATAAATAGATCTGCTTATCACGATGAATTATATTTGTTCGATACAACGTTGTCAACATAAAGGTTAAGAAAAGAATACGATGAAAAAATACAAAAACTTAAATTGAATAATAGTAAAAAAAAGGACTTGTGTTGGATTGGCACTGCATATACCTATATTTATATACTAAATTTTGAGTTTTTAGATTAGATGGAGAATAATATAAAAAAATTGAATCCATATAGAATAAAGAACTTCTATTCCTTGTTTGTTACTTGGTATTAGAGTTCAAATGAAAACCACCCGATTACAGGTAATGCCATAATTTTCTATTTTTTGAGGATCAATCAAATATGGTTTCCTTAGAAAAAGATTCTATAGAAAAGGATTCTATAAAAGCAATGAGAAATAGATACGAATAGACCAAGAAAGGAAATAAAAAAACATAGTATAGAAAAGATATCCAAAATGATATAGAAATCACTATCCTACCCTTAGTTTTTATTTCCTTAATTTAATTTTGTTTGATTAGGGCAAAGTTACTTAAAAACCTCTGCCTTTTTTAAAATATCCTGAACAGTTCCTGTAGGCTGAGCGCCTTTTTCAAGGAAATAGAGAATAGCGGGAACGTTTAAATAAGTTTGATTCTTGATCGGATCATAAAAACCCACTTTCCGAAGATCTCTTCCTTCTCTTCGAGATCGAACATCAATTGCAACGATTCGATAGACGGCTCATCGGGATAGATGTAGATGAAAAAGAACCCCCCCCTAGAACCGTATAGGAAGTTTTCTCCTCGTACGGCTCGAGAAAAAATGATTCGAAGTTTTATCTATGGATAAAATTTGATTAGAATAAATAGGAAAGGAATCCGTAAAATAAATTAATAAATTCTATAATTTCAATTTCACTCATTTTTATTTAGCTTACTTCCTGAAGAAGAAAAAATCATTTGTACTCATAACTCAAGTTCAATAATATAATATCTCAAATATCTTAAAGAAAAATCTTTAATTTAATATATATATTTTTTTTTGTTTGAGTGGTCTTTAACCCACCCTTTTTGTCTCGTTTAAAATCTATTTTGATTCGTTATTCGGATCCGTGAGACAATTGAAGTGGTGTTTCCTTGTTCTGGGATCCTTTATCTTTGTTTTAAATCATTGGGTTTAGACATTACTTCGGTGCTTCTTAATCCTTTCAAAATGGTAGCAACATACCCCTTTTGCGATTTCTTTCTATCAAAGAATCATACCGACGGTTGATTCGTGCGCGATACACTGCGTATCGAAAAAGTTTTAGCCGTTCCAACAAATTTTTTGAATTGAAAAATTGCTCGAATCGGATCCTTTCGATTTCTATATCGAAGATATCGAAGATATACTTACGAAGTTGTTCCAATTTATGAATTGGCATTAACCCTAGATCGTTGCCCCTGAGAAATTAATCCATACTTTCTACTCGAGCTCCATCATGAACTATTTACATTACAACCCAATAAAAAAAAAGAAGGGCTCTAGTAGAATAGAACAAATGACGTCGAGCCAAGAGCACCTTCATTCCTATATAAAATGGTGGATGTAAGAAAAAGAATCCACACCGGATCGTGTCCTTCAAGTCGCACGTTGCTTTCTACCGCATCGTTTTAAACGAAGTTTTACCATAACATTCCTCTAATTTGGAACCAGTACGGAATTGATTCAATTATGGAATCATGAATAGTCATTGGTTCAGTCGGTACAGAGACAAAGTAATTTATATTTTTTCTTATCTACATAGATAATAAAGATTTTTCTGAAGAAATATTAGCAAGACCCCAGCTTTTTTGTATGAATGGAACGTTTTTTTATAAATATCTATTTCAAAAAAATATCTAACAGAAATATCTAGAAATCTAAACTAAATAGATATAGAAATAACATAACTAACAGAAATCACACGAAAAAATAAATTCTATTTTACTCTGCCTCTTCAAGTGACTCAATAAGATAGACCGGCCCATTTCCAACTTCCCAAAGAGTCAACCCATAAGGAATCATTACAAATCTTGATACTTGAAAAAGTTTCCAACTTCTACATCATTATTTGAGTCAAGTTTTACAGTATTATTTGAGTCAAGTTTTACAGTAAAGACTCCCTTTTATTATCATAAGAAATAAGAAAGAAAAATCTCTGTTTCTTTTCGAATGGAATTGTCAATGATGTAAAGCAAATAAGCTAAATCAAACAATAAAAAAAAAATATCGAAAATATATATCATATCATTGTTAAATAAAATATTTTAGGGATGCCAATTCTTTTTCACAAAAAGGGAAACACTATTGTCACTGAAACAGGATAAGAATACATACCTATAGGTTAAGCGCTTCCTCTTTTATATGTATTTTCATTTCATATTTTTTTAATCTGATGAGGTTAAGTAATCTTTCTACAACTGTGATCTACGGCCCATCTTAGCTTTATCTGGGTCACAAAGGGGTTCAGTTACTTTTGCATATCATTTGAACTCGATTTAGTTCAGTTTGTGAAAAACTCAGATATGCTTCCGCAAAGAATCATTCAAAATAAAAAAAGAAGGAGGAATAATATAATATTCTATGCAATATTAGACCTTGAAACAGAACCTCCTTGAACAAAAAACAAATATTAGGATACAATGGATACGCTCTGGGACGGAAGGATTCGAACCTCCGAATAGCGGGACCAAAACCCGTTGCCTTACCGCTTGGCTACGCCCCATTTCTATTTTTATTGGACACTAATACTAATAAAGAATAATATTGGTATTAAGTCTTCGTCAATTCCAGTCCAACTATCTAGAGAAACTCTTTTTTCTTTATCTTTATAGAATCTATTATAGATTCATGCTAGGATTTTGGCATGTGTATATCTAGAACTCAACTGAATTTATTGATCATTACATATAATTCAATTAAGATATTGTATGAAAGTATGATTTCTTCTATTCTCCTTTGAGAATTGGAGGATTTTTGATTGAGCAGAAAAAAGAAGAAGGATTTTTTTGTTTACCTTACTTTCTTCATTTTTCCTTAACTCAATCAAAATGCAATTATTTCGACGAAAAAAGAGTCTGTTATGCTTAATATTTTTAGTTTGATCTGTCTTAATTCTGCCCTTTATCCGACTAGTCTTTTCTTCGCCAAATTGCCCGAAGCCTATGCTTTTTTGAATCCAATCGTAGATGTCATGCCAGTTATACCCCTGTTCTTTTTTCTTTTAGCCTTTGTTTGGCAAGCTGCTGTAAGTTTTCGATAAGAGCTTTAATACTATCCTAGAAAATTCATGATTTATTCGAGAAAAATTATAACAATTGATAAGATCAAATAAGTCTGACAGTATGAACCTTCGATTCAAACTCTCGGATAGTCGCGAGAAATCCGACTCGCCCTATTTCCTTTCCCCATTTTAATCCTTTTTCGGGGAAATACCTTATGAGCTTAGGGTCCCTTAGAATATCTAATTGTGGGTATGAAAGTGATTTGTGGTAATTAAATTAAAGACTCTTATTACAAATTTCAACTTCATTTGATTTGAATTTCTGAACATTCTTTTCTATTTCTATAATTCATTTCTTGGTGTCAAAATAGGATATGTGATATAAAAGTGGAGGATCTATTATCTTTTCTCGTTTTTCTTTTTCAAAAAATGATCTTGGAGGTTGTGTAATGCTTACTCTCAAACTTTTCGTTTACACAGTAGTAATATTCTTTGTTTCTCTCTTCATTTTTGGATTCCTATCCAATGATCCAGGACGTAATCCTGGACGTGAAGAATAAAATAAAAATTTAGTTTTTCTTGTTTGATTTTACAATTTTATTAATATTTTATTTTAGCTATTCCACATATTTAATTTAATTAGGAAAAAAAAATAAAAAGGGGTTTGCAAAAATTGAAAGAAAAAAATAGAAAGTCATCAACGGAAACGGAAAGAGAGGGATTCGAACCCTCGGTACGAATAACTCGTACAACGGATTAGCAATCCGCCGCTTTCGTCCACTCAGCCATCTCTCCCAATTGAAAAAGATAATTACTATGTTACATTACACATCAAGTAAGGATTAAATAAAGTATTTCTTTTACATTCTTTATCGTTATTATAGAATTAGCAATTCCATTTAGATGCTCGAAAGATCCAAATAGAATAGAAAGATAAATAAAGAAGACCTTCTTGCTTTTATTTTGTTCGAAGTGCCTTTTGGGCCTGGCCCGGTCAATACCCAGCCGGGCCTTTTTTTGTTCCAATGAATTCCCGTTTTTTTGTTTATAGGCAACATACTCTAAATAGCCAATTTGGTATCTGTGTAAAAATTTCCCTTCTGGGGTTTACATATACTTATCATTTTTGTTATAATAGAATCCAGAAATTGAGAAGGATTTTTGATTCAAAAGAATCAATATCAATTAAGTATGTATCCATTTGTATTTTCTTATGTCATTAGGGAAATCAAATTTTAGATTCAAATCCAAGAATAAGTCACGAATTCTCAGTCAACGAATAGTTAATGGTTCCCTTTTGTCATAAATTTCGGCTTTTTTAAGCGAAAATAGACATTTGATTTTTCAATAGAAAGGTGAGTGGAAGTTTTTCGGCATTGTGGGAAGATACGATACAATCAATCGAGGGGGTAGATCAAATACATTACAATAAAGAAATTAAATACAATAAGAAAGGATAAAAACTTTTCTAATTTTTATACATAAATTTAGATTTAGAAAAAGGATTAAATAAAGGGATGCAAGATGCAAGTACAATAAACTAAAGTTTAGTAATCCAACCGAAAAAGAAAAAATTTTTCCTATTGTGTATCGTTTTGGCGGCATGGCCGAGTGGTAAGGCGGGGGACTGCAAATCCTTTTTCCCCAGTTCAAATCCGGGTGCCGCCTCATCAACAAATGAATCTAAATCTCTTATTCTGTTCTGCTGTCTTATTCTGTTCTGGGGATTTTGTAAAAGCTTGGAAATCCTTGAATCTAAAATTCAAAGAAAGATTCTATTGGATGGATTTTTTTATAGTTTATAGAAAACAAAAGGTGCAAAAAAATTATTTTTTTTTTAGACCCGTCGTCAAGAGTATAATATACTATCTCCCAACTCCTTCAGAGAGACAATCGGGAAAGGGTACGAATTAGATCAAATAGGAAATAAAAGTATGTAATAGATAGCAATTTTTTTTACTTTGAAGGGCAAGAAAAAGGAATGGGTCTCTTTTTTTATTACTAGATAGAATAGATGTTCCATTCCATTAGTAACATTCCCTTATAGTGTCATTGTATATTTTACTTGTATTTAGTCTTTCCCGATTAGAAATCATATAGGAATTTTTGAAATGGATTTATTTGACTGGTTCATCAATAGTGTTCGGCCAGAATCCCTTTTTGACTCTGGACCATTCATTCTACTATTATTAGTGAGCAATAATGGAATAATTCTATCATAGAGATAAGGGATATAATTCACATGGATATAGTAAGTCTCGCTTGGGCTGCTTTAATGGTAGTCTTTACATTTTCCCTTTCACTCGTAGTATGGGGAAGAAGTGGACTTTAGAAGCACTCCTAATTTAGTTAACGGTATCAATTGTTTTATAGATCGTTCTGCAACGCATTTTTTATTTAAATTGAAATCATTTTCAATTTAAATAAAAAGATCCTCATTTCAAAATTCCCTTGGATTCTAGTGGAGAAATGTATTCTATAACAGTAAAACGATTTTTTCAGATTCATCGGAATAAATAGATGTATCAAAGAAATAGAATCGGGTCCTACGTCAATTCCATATATGGATTAATAACTACATAGATTGAAGATAGAAGCTAATATAGTATACCAACTTTATTAGAAAGTCAAGTACAATTTTATTTTATACATTACTATAACACTAATAGAGAGTATGATAAGAAAAAAATTTCTTTCTTACCATACTCTCGGATCTCATAGAATACCGCCGATTATAGCCCGTTGATTTCATTTAATGGAATACTTTTCTTTTGATTTCTTCAAATATGGATAAGAATTCAGAAGTCAAGTTTCATTCAAAGTAATTAATTGTTTTGACTGACTGTTTTTACGTAAATTATAAGTAGAAAGGCAGTAGGAACTAAAATGAACAGTGCAGTAGCAATAAATGCAAGAATATTTACTTCCATAATCTCATCGTTTTTTTATTTCACAATAACTCGGGATTTAATCCCATAGAGATGATAAATCTTTCACCTGTCAATTCAATGAATGCATTACCTATCGATGATCTTGAATCGGATCAATATCATATCATGAATAACAATATCTGAGCTATTAAATTAATTCGTCGTCGAGAATTGAATAGTATAACATACGAAGATCCTTTATCCATACCGAATCCAATCTTGGATTCCCAGACCGAGCAAAAATTCCTTTTTTATCCTTCTTTTCTGTTCTTTTTTTGTATGTAGTCAAACGAAGTATCATCTAACCACCCATCTGTTTCCATTAAAAACCCAAAAAGAGAGGAATTAGGTTCTAAATTTTAATGATCCAATTTTCTTTGGAAGACAAAGAAGTATGAGAAAGATGAGGCGCGGGATAAAAGATGGAATATTCTATCAACTTCACTATTTTAGTTATTTTAATTTTAGTTTAGGGTTTATTCTTTCTTTGACAGAATCCTGAAAAAAAAAAAAGAGAGGAAACCTCTTCGGGATTCAATTATGCTCTCTGTCCCCTCTTTCACAGAAAATGGAGAGGCGAATTGATGTACTTATTGGATCCGTCGGGACTGACGGGGCTCGAACCCGCAACGTCCGCCTTGACAGGGCGGTGCTCTAGCCTATTGAACTACAATCCCAGGGAAATAAGAAGAGATCTAGCAGAAAATTTGAATTCTTTTTTATTCTCTTGTATCAGGTAAGGTATTTCTTAAGAACAAGAGAGTTCTACCGTCTGATAGTAGATTGGCAAATTGTTGGGCCGAGCTGGATTTGAACCAGCGTAGACATATTGTCAACGAATTTACAGTCCGCCCCCATTAACCACTCGGGCATCGACCCAACGCCTAAATTTTTTAGACGTTCCATAATAAACTTCCTTTCGTCTACCAGGCAGACTTGACAAATACGGCTACGGATCATTTGATAGAAAATACCACTCCTATAGTCTTGAGTCTTGGTACACCCCCAGAGGGACTTGAACCCTCGTTTTCTCCGTGAAAGAGAGAGGTCGTAACCACTGGACCATAGGGGCCTACGGCCGCCTTCATAAATCAACTAGAAATAAAAGGTCCCGAGGGCCGGCCAAATCAAAAAGCACTAGAATATGGGTAATAAGACAAATACCATAGGTAATAAGAAAAATACCTTGAGGTAATATAAAAATAGAATAGGAAAAACATAATAGGTAATAAGGCCTAGTAGGGTTACCTTATTAACTTTAACTTAATATAACTCAGGCCGAGATACGTCTTTAGTAGATCCATAGTATATAAATCAAACGGAAAAACTCCTTAAGTATTCTGGGGGTTAGTTAATGGTAATCAAATCAAACTTTACCATTAAACTATATAACCTTGAAACTTTATTTCATTGGTCTTTCTCATCTTTATCTCTCTCATTCACAAAGGGTTATGCGTTGGATCCATGATCCTTCACTCTGCAGTAGATTCAAGATGGTTTACCAAAATAGGATTTGGTCGGTCAAATTATATTGACCCCTAAGTCATACTGTCAATTGACAACACGACAGGACAGGAGGGTAATAAAAGAACGGAGAAGACATAGATATAGATATAAAATAAATAAATTAGATAGGTATATCTGCGTTAATAATAATAAATATTCATATCATATAGTTTTCTGGTATTCAATATTCAAGTAGATTAGAATATCAATCAAGTAGATTAGAATATCAATATCAATACCGTTATATTATATTATACTATAAAAATAAAAAAATAGAAAATAAATATAATATAAAATAAATAATATTCTAAAAAAATCCCAAAGCATAGTAAGCCTAAGTGG